TGAACTACGCGACCGATATTCTCAATTCCTACTTTCCTATTATATTGTTCAATACGTTCGCGGAGAATTTTATGAATTTCGTCGACTCGAAGGGTTGCCATTAGTGTTTCTTGAATCTTTTTTTTTGGAAGCAAGGGGAAAAATAATGCCTAAATTCTAAACGAAAGTAGAAGTTCAAGGCCTAATAAATTTAAATTATCTCTTCCATTCTATGGCCCCTAGAATGCCAATATTAGCACGAATCGTACGGAAATGTAACTCGGTATTCAAACAACTATTCAGAGTTCCTAGAGCTCCTTGTACGGCTTGTTGGAAAACCCGTTGCCGGACCTGATTCATCGCTCTTTGTTTTTCAAAATAAAGGGTTTCATTTTTAGACTTTTCTAATTGTTCCAAACTCATAGAAGTAGCATTAATCAAATTTGCTTTTTCTCGTTCTATCTCAGAGTATCCATTCATCCGATACTCATCTGCTTCTAGTTCGACTTTCTGTAATCGAAGCCGAGCTTTTTCGAGTTGTTCAAGGGTCCCTCTACGCAATTCTTCCGAATTTCGAATAGTACTTAAGATCCTCTGTTTTCGATTATCTAATAAATCTTTTAATGAAAGTAGATTATCTTGCTATTAAGTTTACAACTTTTATGATCTCTTCCCGAACCAAACATGAATCTTTCGATTCATTTGGCTCTCACGCTCCTTTTTTTCTTTTTTGCTATGTATTATGGTTATTTCCATATCTTTTTTTTTATGTAAGGAGCCTATCCTCTACCCTTTTTTCTCTTTGTATTTCAATATACCGAAACGTATATAAGACTAGATAAATAGTAAGAGGACTCTTCCGACTAGATAAAAATCTATCATGGTCAGCAAAGTTGTTTCTTTATTTGTGTTTGCTCTGTTAGTTAACAATTTCATTAAGAAAAACAAAGTAAATAAATGGAAAATGAAAATTGCTAGAATTATTTTTCTTTCCTTAAATCCAAAAAATTTCTCTTTTTTTTATACACAGGTCGTCGATTCGGCATTGGAAAAAGGGCAGGGTGCCCTTCTAGTAAATAGTTCAAATCATTTTATCGATATGAGTGTTCTATATCAGATAAATTCTACACTAGCTATTTCCCGTTTAAAGCATTTGGATACTAATAAAGCATTTCGATACTAATATAGTTGTAGAAAGAGTACCCCTTTTTGCCTGGACTTCAAGCAGTTTAGCTTTAACCGTGTTAATGGTCTCACATTATTGGTCTATAGAGAATCAAAGTAAATTTACCAATGAGTCGCGAAATGCTATGGTTCTTCCATATGATTTCTGAAGTTATTCAGAAGTAATTCGTGGAGATCGTGCACCTTTTCTTATTTATCCCAAAACAAAAATACTAAAAAATATTCTAAAGTGCAGCCGGATAGATCCAATCTATTCTTGAAATAGACAACTCGCACACACTCCCTTTCCAAAAAAAATCAATACGCCAACTACTACAGTTAGATTTATTAGATTTGTTGCTAAAATATCGGTATTAAGCCCGAAACTCCCAGCGAATGGCCAGTGAGCTAAAAAAACAAAAGAATGGGTTACATTTTTCATATGCTCTCCTCTTATAGATAGGACGAACAAAGAAGAAAGTTTTTCGATCACTTACTTCGCTCGCCCTTTTTTTATCGGTTTTTTTAATGCAATTTTTTTTATGCAAATAGATTCAATCTAATAATTTCTTTTAGATTAAGTCTTAGGTCTCGTTTGACCTGTGAAAGATCCCCTTTGTTAAAATGTTCCCAAAATTCCTAAAATAAAAGGAAAAAGACTTTCCACTATCCTAAACTAAGGACGGGAAGGAAGAGGGCGAGCATATCTTCTACCTAAATTGATCATGCTCAAATCAACTCTTCCCAGGGTATTGTCTGTCCCGATAAATAAAAAATTCCTGGAATAGTATAATAAATAAAAGTATTGATATACTTGGAATTACAGAAGCAAATACCAATTTACTAAAAAAAGAAAAAAGTATCTAATCTAAAGGACTTATTTTCTTTTTTAGGATTAAACAAAAGGGTTCGCAAATAAAAGCGCTAGTGCCACAACCAGTCCATAAATTGTTAAAGCTTCCATAAAAGCTAGACTAAGCAATAAAGTACCTCGTATTTTCCCTTCTGCTTCTGGCTGTCTCGCAATACCCTCTACAGCTTGTCCTGCAGCAGTACCTTGACCAACTCCAGGCCCAATAGAAGCAAGCCCTACAGCCAATCCAGCAGCAATAACGGAAGCAGCAGCAATTAGTGGATTCATGGTGAGTTCCTCGTGTCAAAAAAAAAAAAAATGGTTAAGGATACAATCAACCAAGAAATTATTACTTTGAACTTCTAAGCTCTATTGGGTAGAAGTAACTAAAAGTGCAAATTGAAATGATAATCTAAATCGTCTGAACTACTTCGAGATCTCGTTTTTAATTTCTAATCATTAGAGGTTTGTGTAAATCCATATGCTTTTCATTATTCTATTTCTCTTTCTTTCCAACCAACCACCCTTTCATTTCATCTTTTTTTACTCTTCGATATCCTTGAGTTCCCATTTTTTCCCTTCCTCTAATCCATAATAAAAGACGAAATACAGGAAGAACCCCTATTGAAATCGAACTAATCTAAATCCAATAGGAATCAAATCAAGATATACAATTGATAACAATATGCTGCATAGAACTGGATCTGGATATGGAATCCAATTCCGGAATTCTATATATCGGATTAGATAATGAATCTAATCTAACTTAGAAATAAATAAAATCCTATATACATTTGTTTCTTCTATTTTGTTTGCATATTTTCTTATTTTCTATTGAATCTAATTCCAAAATCATTCCTTAGAAAGCCGCACAAAAGATGACGGTCTTATAGACATTAAGGATATAGATCTAACCGGATTTCGCCCCTCTGAATGCATATATAATTTAACAATTCCGTAATATAGTCTATTCTCTCTCCTACAACTCTAGGTTATATATTCATACCAGAGGTTATATATTCATACCAGGAGGATTATCTGCAACCATGCATGAATTGGGCTAAGCTAAAAAAAAATACTATTTCGAAAATTAGTCAATTCAATGATGACCTTCCATGGATTCACCTATATAGGCTGCGGCTAACGTTGCAAAAATAAGAGCTTGAATACCGCTTGTAAATAATCCGAGAAACATGACCGGTATAGGGACTACTAAGGGGACTAAAGAAACAAGAACAACAACGACTAATTCATCCGCCAATATATTTCCGAAAAGTCGAAAACTAAGCGATAATGGTTTTGTGAAATCTTCTAGGATGTTAATTGGTAAAAGGATTGGGGTTGGTTTAATATATTTCTCGAAATAACTCAATCCTTTTTTGCTAAGACCCGCATAAAAATATGCCGCTGATGTGAGTAAAGCTAAAGCAACAGTAGTATTTATATCATTCGTGGGCGCAGCTAATTCCCCATGGGGTAACTCTATAATTTTCCAAGGTAAAAGAGCACCCGACCAATTCGAAACAAAAATAAAAAGGAACATAGTTCCAATAAAGGGAACCCAAGGACCATATTCTTCTCCAATCTGAGTTTTGCTCAAATCTCGAATAAACTCAAGGACATATTCGAAGAAATTCTGACCGTCGGTTGGGATGGTTTGTGGATTCCGAACAGCTATGATAACTGAACCCAGCAAGATAGTAATTACGACCCAAGAAGTGATGAGTACTTGGGCATGAATTTGGAAACCTCCTATTTGCCAATAGAAGTGTTGGCCTACTTCTACGCCTGATATATCATACAACCCCTTGAGTGTTTTAATGGAACATGGTGTAATATTCATATTGTCCTCTGATAAAAATTGAACTTCAAAAAAGGAATTCTTTTGATTCAACCATCTCTTTCTCAACTCAGCAACTTGAAGTATTAATCTTATATTTAGGATACCAAGAAATCACATCAAATGATAATATATATCAATACCCTTTAATATATATCAATATTCCCCTTCTTTTATCTATGCAAAACAAAAAAAAATAGTAACTGATCCCATAAATCTACGTAGTTGCTTAAGAATTCACTATTCTTCTTAATCTTAATCAATGATTTCTTATATAGAGAGAACGGCCCTCACAAATTGCAAATACTAATTTGTTAAGAATCAATCGAATTGAAGTCATAGTGTCATCGTTGGCAGGAATCGATATATTCGCGAGATCTGGGTCACAATTTGTATCGACTAAAGAAATAGTAGGAATCCCCAAAATGGCGCATTCCCGAAGAGCTATATACTCTTTTTGCTGATCAAGGACGATCACAATGTCAGGCAACCTCGTCATATATTTAATCCCGCCAAGATATCTTTGCAAGGTAGATAATTTTCTCTTTAAGATTGCCACATCTCTTTTTGGGAGATGGTGGAATTTTCCCATCTTTTCTTCCGCTCTTAAGTCTCTAAATTGAGAAAGTCTAGTTTTGGTAATCGACCAATTCGTTAACATACCACTGAACCACTTTTTATTAACATAATGACAACGAGACCTTATTGCAGCTGATGCTACTAAATCTGCTGCTCTTTTTTTGGTACCAACAATTAAGAAGCTTTTTCCCTGACTTGCTGCATCAAAAACTAAATCGCAAGCTTCTGATAAAAAACGAGCCGTTCTAGCGAGATTTGTAATATGAGTACCTTTACGCTTTGTCGAGATGTAAGGGGCCATTTTAGGATTCCATTTCTTAATACCATGACCAAAATGAACTCCCGCTTCTATCATTTCTTTCAAATTGATGTTCCAATATCTTCTTGTCATTTTTTCCACACTTCCTTTTTTTTTTCTTTTTTTCGTCTTACCATTATGGAATTGATTTCTTTTTGAAGATTAAGAAAGAGCCGAAATATCTTGAAATAAATAATAATTGTTCCGATGGAACCTTCTACTCAGAATTGGCCATTGATACATGATATAAAGACAGCCTTAATAAATTAACCGACTTCTTTTATTTAGTAAAATATAAAAATACAAAATCGAAAATCAGACTTGTTAGCATTCTAAGGTCAAAAGTCTAGTTTCAATTAAAGTAAAAAAATCTGCTTTATATGCTTTATATATCCTTAAATCGTATAAATGGGAGTAAATGGGGGTTCTGATGTCTCATAGAAATTGTTTGTTACGTCCGAATCAAAATCAGAAGAAACTAGTTCTGTATGGAGAAACAAAATATCTCTCATTTCCGACGTGAATAGATTTTTTTTTTGAATTTCCAAATAAAGGTTCTTGTCTTGTGGGAAACGATGCACAAATTTTTGGAATCCTGTACCAACAGGGATAATTCCCCCCAGAACTACGTTTTCTTTCAGGCCTTTCAACCAATCAATACGACCTCGTAGGGCAGCTTTTGCTAAAACTCGAGCAGTTTCTTGAAAACTTGCTTCAGATATGAAACTTTGGGTATTCAGGGAAGCCCTTGTTATTCCCAATAAGATTGCCCGATAATAGATCGATTCATCCAAAGCTCGCCCTGCTCGTTCCGCTCGCAATAGTCCTATTAATTCCCCAGGTAAAAAAACATTAGACATTCCATCTTCGGAAACCCGTACTTTTGATGTTACTTGGCGTATAATAATCTCTATATGTCTATTATGAATCTGTACCCCTTGGGATCGATAAACCTTTTGGATCTTATTAACCAAAGAGATACGACTTTGGGCGATGGTTAGCTCAGCTCCAATCAAGAATCCCCAGGGAACCCCAAGAATTCTTGGTATACGCTCATTCCAATCCTCAATTCTCCTTTCGAGATTCGGCGAGAGTGAATCAATTGAACGCGCTTCGAATATTTGTTCTACTTTTGGAAGACCTTGCGTTATATCACTAGATCTCGATTTTTCATATATAAAGGTAACTAACCTATCTCCTTTGTAAAGGATTTTTCCATAATGACCATGAACAGTTGCTCCTATAGTGGCCAAATAAGGCTTAGCTGCTCTTATAACAAAGCAGTCCATATTAACAATGAAAATTTGACCAGATTTTTTTATGTGCGATTTAAATAGACATACATTTTCGCAAATAAATTGTCCAAGGTGAATTATTGCCAATGTCTCCTCCCATGAGTCATGATGGAGAAAGTGCCAATTCAAATGGAATGGATCCAACATGATGTTACTATTGAAATTCGACATCCTTCTATTTTCATCTATTAAAGAGTATTTAAGCCCTTGAAGTACTTGGAAGGTTTGTTTCAAATTGTCAAGGAACAAGTATTTTTTTAACAAGATCTGATTATGTGTTAATAAATAGTAAGATGAAGAAAAATTCGATATACTAGGTACAATAGCGCCTAAGAGCCCAAAAATATCTCGAATAAGAATTCTAGGATTCGATTCTTTTACCGCACTGGGATATTTCGAATTCTTCAATAAACCAATTTGAGAACAGTTGGATGCCGACAAAATCATCAAAGATGGGTATTCTTTATTTCGATTCAACAAGGTGCCAATAGCTTCTTGATGTTGACTAAGTGATTGAATCTTCGCCTTGGAATAAAAGGAATTGGTATTGTTGCGATCTAACCTATTATTGGGAATCGGTCCTGCACTTGTCCTATCATACCTTCTTCTTGTATATGAAATAGTGGACTTGACTAACTCAATTCTTAGGAAATCGCGAATCAGATCATTTGTTCTTAACTCAACAAGGGAAGCACGAGCCCCCTCTTTTTCTTCTTGTTCCCAATTCACTACCAAGCAAGTTCGAACGAATTGACTATTCGTGTGATAAATTCTTTGAGTTAACTTGCTATTTTCATGAGAAATAAAATTGACAAGTCGAAGTTGGAGATTATCCTCTTCTTGCAGGAGATCTTGCGGGAAAAGTCTTGCTAGATTTCTCCCTTCGTCCATTTCATATGCGACTGCAGGTCGAACTGAAACAAAATACTTTTCCTTGCTTTTAAGAATTTTTTTCCGTTGAACATAAACCCAATTTTTTCTTTTTTTTGAGTCCTTAGAATCTTTTTTTTCTCTTTCTGGTGGTATCAAACTGGCGCCTAATATCTTATCCGCCTCTTCAGGAAAATGAATATTTCCGGAAAAGATTTTGAGTTCCGTATGGCTTTTTTTTCTCTTAACTCGGACCAATCCACCTAGTCGACTTCTTGTATTTTTTGTGAGTTGTGTATCCACTCCAATAATACTATTGTCAAGTACCTTTAGGGATGAGGATCTCGGCAAGATATGCAGTTCTTGAAGAATGAAAAAAAACCGATCTACTTCTTTTTGGTATTTTAGACTAAATTCTTTTGTTCCTCGATGCTCAATAAAACCCTCTTTTTTTAAGATGGAATCTTCCTCTGGGCTCCCATATTCGTCCTCTGAGTCTTCCTCAGATTCTTCTTCTAAAGCCCCATATTCGTTCTCTGAGCCCTCTTCACGGCTCCCATATTCTTCTTCTTCTAGAGTTCCATATTCGTCCTCTCGAGTTTTATATTCGTTCTCGGGGTTCCCATATTCTTCTTCTGAGTCTTTCTCTAGAGTCCTATATTCGGCCTCTAGAATCCCATATTCATCTTCTAGGGTTTCATATTCGTCTTCTAGAGTCCTATATTCGTCTTCTAGGGTTTCATATTCGTCTTCTAGAGTCCTATATTCGTTCTCTGGGCTCTCATATTCGTCCTCTGAGTCTTCCTCTAGAGTCCTATACTCTTCCTCTCGGGTCCGATATTCTTCCTCTAGGGTCCGATATTCTTCTTCTAGGGTCCTATATCGAAATTTAACAATTCCTGAACCCCTTTTATCTTTTCTGTATCCTGGATCGTCAAAAAAAGCAAAAATGGTATTTCTACGTAAAACACCCATAAAGGGTATTTCAATCGAAATACCCAAACAGGATATTAGCTCTTTTTCTTGTTCTTGATGATATTGTAATGGAATGACGAACCTATTTCTTCGCTTTTTCGCCAACAAATCCGAATTATCTTGAAGAATAGAAGGATAGACAAAATTCCAATGATTGTTGGACACGATTCGATCTAGCGTTAAATAATCAAGAATTTCCTTATCTTTTTTACCAAAAGTATCCAACAGTCTATGGCTTACTTGATCATTAGCCATTGAGAGGTCAAAGATATATCTTCCGTCAAGAGAAAAAGAATAAGTATTCATTTGATCTTGATCCTTGTGCAGCGAAAAGGATGCTATACTGGATCTGCACATACTTACTGACAATATCCATAAATGGCTTGTTTTTGGTAATCGACGAAGATTACCATATTGATATTCGGGCGCATGGTAAACATCAGTACTCCAGTGCATTTCCCCGTCTGATTCGGAATAAATATGCTTTTGTACCTTTTCTTTAAAATGTAAAGTGGATGTTCCGGCACGAATCTCCGCAATTACTTGTTCGGATTCTACATATTGATCATTTTGCACTAGAATCAGGCTTTTTAAGGGAATATTCACACTATGTAGAATATCTTGACTCTGAATAGTTACACGCAAGTCTATATAGCATAGAAAAGCAGGCTGCCCATGACGGGTACGTGTAGGGTGAACCAAGTCTTCATTGAATTGGATTTTTCCATTCGAGGGGGATCGTACAAGGTCGGCAGTACCCCCTGTGAATACTCCACCAGTATGAAAAGTTCTTAATGTTAGTTGAGTCCCTGGCTCCCCAATTGATTGACCCGCAATAATACCTACAGCTTCTCCCAATTCGACCAGATCGCCATGAGTGGGACTCCGCCCATAACATAATTGACAGATCCAAGATGTGCTCCGGCAAGTAAAAGGGGTTCTAATATATATTGCTTGTGCCCGAAACGGTTGTGCTCGAAAGGCAGTTATGAATCGATTGACTAATCCAATTCCAATATCTTGATTTCGAGCAGCAATGCATCGTGAACCAATATATATATCGTCTGCTAATACACGACCAATTAGTGTTTGGACAAAAAGTTTTTCTGTCATCCCATTTTGAGGACTCACAGAAATACCTCGGATAGTACCACAATCTCTTCTACGCACAATAATATGTTGAACTACTTCAACAAGTCTGCGTGTAAGATATCCAGCATCCGCTGTTCGTACAGCAGTATCTACAACCCCTTTGCGGGCTCCGTAGCAGGAAATTATATATTCTGTCAAAGAAAGTCCCTCGCGTAAATTGCTTTGAATAGGTAAATCAATCATTTGTCCTTGAGGATCCGCCATTAACCCTCTCATCCCTACTAATTGGTGTACCTGGGATGCATTTCCTCTGGCTCCTGAAAAAGACATTAGATAGACTGGATTAGAAGGATCCGTTATCCGAAAATTCGAATTCATTTCTTGTTTCAAATATTCACTTGTAGCATACCATATTTCAACGGATTGGCGTAATTTTTCTACTGCGTGTACAGCCCCATAATAATAGTGTTTCTCCAAAAGAAAACTCTGTTGTTCCGCATCTTGGACTAACCATCCTTTAGAGGGTATTGTTAAAAGATCCTCGATTCCTAAAGAAATCGATGTAGTAGTGGCTTGATGGAAGCCCAGAGCCTTTATTTGATCCAGTATATGGGATGTATATCCCATTCCGAAATGATCTATTAATCTGCTAATAAGTCGTTTCATAGCAGTTCCGTCTATCTCTTTATTATGAAAGACTAGGTTGGCCCGTTCCGCCATACATAAGTACCCCCTTTTTTGACTGAGTAGGATTCGACAATTGCTGAGTAGGATTCGACAATAGGCCTGAGTCAGTGATTCGAAAACTTAATTTACCCCCTTTCCTCAATCTCAATCTAAATTTGCGTGGCAAAAAGGATGGTACTAGCGAAATCGGAATGCCCCCCGAAAGGGGCATCGCCGAATCTAACTTCCTTGTTTAGATTTAGATAGTGTATGAATAGGCCCGACTAAATCCTTGTATGGCTTCCTCTATTTCTCTATAAAAAGAAATATGACCAAGAGTGGTTCGAATGTATATAGAACGGGTTTCTTTTTTTCTATTTCCGACTATTAGATAGTGGGCATAAATCTCATGATAAGTCCCAAAAGATTCATACTGAACTTCAATCGGAACTTCTCTTGATCCAATGACACGTTGATCTAGTTTCCATCGGAGCCACAAGGGACTGTTTAAACCGATTCGTTTCTGTCTATAAGCTCCCAGTGCATCATATGAACTAGAAAAATGGGGTTCTTTATCTTTGGTATAATAATTTTTATTGTAGTTTACTTTTTTATTTGGATAGTTTCCGCAACTATTATATCTATTTGCACAAATACCTCGACGATTTCCAATCGTTAATACATAAAGTCCGATAAGCATGTCTTGGGTTGGCACGCAAATAGGATCTCCAATAGCGGGAGACAGGAGATTCATATGAGAAAACATAAGTAAACGGGCTTCTGCTTGAGCTTCCAAGGATAAAGGTAGATGAACAGCCATTTGATCCCCATCAAAGTCTGCATTGAAACCCTTACACACTAATGGATGTAAACAAATAGTACGCCCCTCTACTAAAGTGGGTTGGAAGGCCTGTATGCCTAATCTATGCAGGGTAGGTGCTCTGTTCAACAGTACAGGATGGCCCCGCATAACTTCTTGAAGTATTTCCCATACAATGGGTTCCTTTTCCCAAATTTTCCTTTTAGCAATCCTGACATTAGAAGTAGCACGTTTCGTGATTAAATCGCGAATTACAAATAGCTGAAAAAGCTTTATTGCTATCTCTAAAGGTAATCCACATTGATGTAATGAAAGCGAAGGACCCACAACAATGACAGAACGCCCCGAGTAATCGACCCGTTTCCCAAGCAGAGTCTCGCGAAACCTCCCCTCTTTACCCTCAATTACATCTGAAAGTGACTTGTATACTTTATTGTGACCATCCCTCGTTGGTTGCCCGCGAGACCCACTATCAAGAAGTGTATCCACGGCTTCTTGTACCAATTTTTCCTGGCACATTACTAAATCTGCTGGCGCTAATTCACTTCTTTTTAATAGATAGGCAAGGTTGTTGTTCCGACGGATAACTCTCTTATAAAGTTCATTAATATCCGAAGTCACTACTTTATCCCCAGACCTATAAACAATGGGTCTCAATTCGGGAGGAAGAACCGGTAATAAGCACAAAACCATCCATTCTGGTTCTACATTTGTTTGAATAAAATGTTTCGCCAATTGCATTCGTCTAATTAAAAAAACTTTTCTTATTCGTCTTTTTCTATCTTCCCATTCATCTCCACTATACCCCTCGTCTTCTAATTCCTTCCATTCAACCAAGGAATTCTCTATAATAATTCGCAAATCCAAATCCGCTAATTGTTCTCTAATAGCACCAGCTCCTGTCGCAATTTCCCGATTTCGAAATGTTGCAAAGCCTGGGGTAGAAAAAAAGGGAGAAATGCTGTGGTTACAGGATGAAATTTCATCTTCGAATAAACCTCGTAATCGTAAGAAAGTCGGTTTTTTAGCGCTGGGCCTAGCAAAAGAGAAATCGCCGTATACTAGGCCTTCCAATTTCTTAAGGGGTTTATCTAAAAGATTCGCGATATAACTAGGAAGACCTTTCAAATACCACACATGAGTCACTGGACATGCCAGTTTGATGTATCCCATTTGATATCTTCGTATCCGAGAATCAACAAATTCTACCCCGCATTTTTGACAAAATCTTTCGTCTTCATTTTCAGCTACGCTCGCTCGAGAATTTCCACAAGCACAAATTCCACTTTTTATGGGTCCAAAGATTCTTTCGCAAAACAATCCATCTTTTTCTGGTTTATCGGTTTTATAATGAAAAGTGGAGGGCCTTGTGACTTCGCCAACGACTTCTCCATTAGGTAGGATTTTGTTAGCCCAAGCCTTTATTTGTTGAGGGGAAACGAGTCCAATTTGAAGTTGTTTATGTTTATATTGGTCAATCATAAAATAGAAATAAGAAAAGAATTTATATTTATTCTGATCAAACATCCTTCCTATTAACCTGAAAGTTCTTCTCAGATACAAGGAAATGGTTCAGTTCTAGAGCCAAAGATCGTAGTTCTCGAACGAGCACTCGAAAAGATTCTGGAGGATCCTCGTGATTAGGCACTCTTTTTCCCCAGATCGTAGCATTAAGTATTTCTTGGCGAGCTATAAGATGATCAGATTTATAAGTAAGTATCTCTTGTAAAATATGAGCAACACCAAATCCTTCTAAAGCCCAAACTTCCATTTCTCCTACTCGTTGTCCCCCTTGTTTGGCTCTTCCTCTAACGGGTTGTTGGGTAACAAGTGAGTAGGGCCCAGTAGAACGTCCATGGATTTTCTCATCAACTTGATGAATTAATTTTAAAATATAGGACTTCCCTATTAGAACAGGTTGTTCGAAGGGATCTCCTGTTCTTCCATCAAATATTCTGCTTTTTCCCGGGTACTCGGGTTCAAATACCCATGGATTTTGTGTTTGTTTACTGGCTTCATATAATTCCGAAAACACAAGTTTTCTTGAAGCCTCTTGCTCATATCTCTCATCAAAGGGTGCTATTCTATAATGTTTCTTTAGCAGATCCCCTGCTAATCCGAGCGAGCTTTCAAATATTTGTCCCACATTCATTCGTGAGGGTACTCCTAGGGGATTGAAGACCATATCAACAGGTGTTCCATCTTGCAAATAGGGCATATCTTGCCTAGGCAAAATTTTGGAAATGATCCCCTTATTCCCGTGTCTTCCTGCTACTTTATCCCCAACTTTGATTTCACGTTTCTGTAAAATATATACACGAACCATTATGTCGAGGGGGTCCCTCTGGATCCATTTCACATCGATAACGCGCCCTCTTCCACCTATAGGTAGTTTGAGAGAAGTTTCTTTTGAAGTGGATACCTCAAGACCAAAAATGGCCCGTAATAATCCAGCTTCCGCGATATACGAGGATTCGCTCGCTATCTGAGGCGTTAATTTACCTACTAAAATATCGCCTGTTTCTACCCAGGATCCCAACTTCACAACTCCATTTCTGTCCAAATTGCGGAGTAAATGTTCTTCTAGATGTGGTATTTCTTTAGTGATTTTTTCAGCGGAGCCTTGGCTTGTCGTATCCGTCTGAATTTCATATTTTCGGATGTGAAAAGAAGTATAAATATCCTCATATACCAAGCGTTCGCTAATTAGTACTGCGTCTTCAAAATTGTAACCCTCCCACGGCATATAAGCTACTAAAACGTTTTTTCCTAAAGCAAGTTCCCCACCAACTGTAGCTGCTCCCTCCGCTAAAATTTGCCCTTTTTTAATGGATTTACCCCTCGGAACCCGAGGTTTTTGGTGCATACAAGTATTTTTGTTAGAGCGCCGATGGGCAACTAAAGGAATACTTATAGTCTTCCCACTACTTGATAAAAGGATCTTGTGACTATCACTAGAAATGATCTTTCCCTCGCGTTCGGCTATAATGGAAACCCTCGAATCTAGAGCTGTTTGGCGTTCCAATCCAGTTCCAACAATGCACTTCTCGGACCGAGAAAGTGGAACTGCTTGGCGCTGCATATTAGAACTCATTAAAGCCCGATTCGCATCATTATGCTCAATAAAAGGAATGAGAGAACCTCCAATAGAAAAATATTGGAAAGGAAAAATACTTCTAACATGAATCTGTTCCCATGCAATAGTCAGGAATTCTTGACGGTATCTAGCTGGAACAACTTGTTCTTCCTGAATACCCTGATTCAAGGACAAAGAATTTCCTGCTGCTATCATATAATATTCATCTCTATTTGGTGATAAATAAACCACCTGTCTCTCTTTTTTTTCTTTTGCTTTCTCAGATATTTCATAAAACGGACTCTCTATAGACCCCCACCAGTGATCAATTCTCGCATGAATAGCTAAGGATCCAGTAAGTCCAACATTGATGCCTTCGGACGTGTCAATTGGACAAATACGCCCATAGTGACTCGGATGAATATCTCGGCTCCGAAAACTTGCAGTTCTCCCCGTCAATCCTCCAGGACCCAAACAACTCACTTTTCGCCCATGAACCGTTTGTGTCAATGGATTGGTTTGGTCAAAAACTTGAGATAAGGGGTATGTGCCAAAAAAGGTCTCATAAGTAGTTATTAATAAAATCGAAGTTGAAGTTGGAGTTACCAAAGTTTGTGGAGTCGGTTTCGATTGACGTATGAATACTCTACGGATAGTTTTTTGAACCGCATGTTGTAAACGGCCAAGAGCTAGTCCGAATTGATCTTGTAACAGATCCGCAACCGAACGAATACGTTTATTTTTCAAGTGATTCATATCATCATCGTCAAGTATACCCGTTCCAAATTTCATTCCAATCAAATGATCCGTAGCGGCCAATACATCTCGTGGTAACAAGAATGTATTGTTCTGAGGTATATTAAGATTCAGTCTCCGATTCATATTTCGTCGACCAACTCTTCCTAATTCACATTTTTGTTGAAAAAATTTCTTTTGTAATTCCTCACATAAGGACTCCGAAAATACCAGGTCCCCACCTACACAAGCAAATTGTTGATAAAACTCCAAAATAGCTTTTTCTTTTGACTCAATCCTCTTTTTCTCCTTAGCATTCGGGAAAGACAAGAAAATTTCGGGGTAGGAAACATTATCTAAAATTTCTCTTAGATTCGAACCCATAGCTGATGATAGAACTAAAATAGATATCTTTTGTTTTCTACTCACGCGAGCCCATATCCTTTCTTTTTTATCAATTGCTAATTCCGATCTTCCTCCCCAATCTGATATTATAGTCCCGGTGTATATAGAAATTCCCTTATGGTCTAATTCGGAGCGGTAGTAAATACCAGGACTTAGCAATATTTGATTGATCACAATTCGGTATATTCCATTTATTATAAAGGTTCCTAAGGAATTCATTATAGGAATGTTTCCAATAGAAATGGTTTGCTTTTGCACATCGAAACCAAAAATTAATCTCGCAGATACATATAATTCAGAAGAATAAGTGAGTGATTCATACACAGCATCCCTTTCTTTTATCGAGGGTTCTAGCAATTGATATCCTTTTGCAAATAATTGAAATGCAATTTCGTGATCTGGATCTTTAATTGTTGGAAACTTCTCAAGTTCTTCTGCCAAGCCTTGATTAATGAACCTACAAAATCCCTCGAATTGGATCTGACTAAATCCGGGTATTGTGGACATTCCCTCATTTCCATTCCGGAGCATCTTAATCTTAAGTTTCCTATTTATCGAAGAAAAATTCCATTATCAGCTCACTCTTTATCAATCCCTACGGATCAATCTAGCAATCATGGAATCTATATTCTGTTTACTGAATCACATGAAATTCTAGGGAACTCCACATACGTATTTCATATATGTATTTCATACATATGAATAAAGATAATTTTGGCGAAAGTTCGACTTTGGCAGGGGTAGAAATGGAATTCAAATGAATTGATAAAAAAGTCCTAGAAAAAAATTCTGCCACTTAAACTTTATGATATTCTAATCAGATTGGATAGCAAACATTTCTCGTTTTATCTCCTTTCTATGAAAGAAATAAAGCCATAATAATTTAAAAGCACTAGAAAGTTTTACTTTAGTTCGATTTAGAATTTAGAATAGTATGCTTAGTTTTTTTTTTTCAAAAAGAATTTGAAGGTTATTTTTTGTTTCGTAGTAATAGAATTGCTAAAAAATAAAGGATTTCATTGTCGAATCCTAAAATAAAGTACTTACTTTTTTCCTCTTTTTATTCACGATATTTAATGCAATGAAAAATTAAAGCATGATTCCCCGTAGGGATATGTACATAAGGGGGATCCATAGATAATAATGCTGTTCGGACCTGGAGTTTCCCTATATACAGATTAGGGAAACTTTTATTCTATTTTATTATGCCATTAAAGGAGAGAATACCGATTTAAGAGTCGTTTACTACTGCAATTCAAAAAAAAAAAATTCTAGTTAATGGTTCCAATTTGTTCTGAATTTTGCAGTCTGTGACTGGAAATCCATTTTTGCTCCTTTGCCATTTCAATAGAATAGAAAGAAAATTCTCCTTTGTCATCTCAATAGAATAGAAAAAAAAAAGGGGGGTTTTAGTAAGAAAATATGGATGAATACTTGTTCTTTTCTCGATTTTAGATCTTATTTTTTGGCGGCATGGCCAAGTGGTAAGGCAGGGGACTGCAAATCCTTTATCCCCAGTTCAAATCTGGGTGCCGCCTGATCAATAAAATACTTAGGATTAAATTAAAGTACTAATCAAACTCAAAAATTTCGTACCCCCATAAGTTGGGGCAAAAGAGTAACTAGGTCTGGCCATACTGGATTTTTAGAATCCAGACCATAGTTCTATCCTCAAATGAGGCTTTGTTTTGGCGGCAGTGGCCCAAAGGGGGAGCTACCAACAGAGATGAGGTAGCGTTTCCTTATTCTTTTATTAATTTGAATTGATTTTTGAATTGATTCGGGAATTTAAAACTTCCAAAGGTCCCTAAGTCCTTTTTCAATCTAAGATTGAAGAAGGGACTTTCCCAAGAAGTATCAATATACTTCGTACATCTTATGCTACCTACATACACTAAAGTAAAGGCTACTGATTCTGTCGAGAATCAGATTGAATAGGCTGATCTAAAATTCATTTCGGAGTTGTGGAGTGGATAAGGTCTCCTCACTCTTTCATAGAAAGAGAGAAAGTGGGACAGTAGGGTTTAGGTCAAAAATAAACATGGGTAAAGTAGGTATCCAATAAATATTTATCTATCCTAATTTTATGGTATATTCTGATGTCCTTTACTTATAAAAATAAAAAAGGTGACAAAAGGAAGAAAAAATCTCTCTATTCCCGCCTTTTCTATTCAGGACATTCTCACACTCTTTCTTTTTTAAGGAAAAGGTATATGTATCATATTTATACTTAATACTCTCCAATTCTACCAGAAATCATATAAGAATTTGATAGGAGTAAATTCCTTTAACTGATTCATCCATAGTCTTATAGCAGAATTTTGACTCTGTACCCTTAATTCCACTATGATTATTGATCAATAGTAGAATAATTCCTTCATAGAAATAGGAGACATAATTTACATGGATATAGTAAGTCTCGCTTGGGCTGCTTTAATGGTAGTCTTTACATTTTCTCTTTCGCTAGTAGTATGGGGGAGAAGTGGACTCTAGGGATACTACTAATTGATTAAGTAGTCGAATTGTAGTATCAACTCTTTTCTTTAATTGATCATTTTATTTTGTATTAATCATTTTGCCAAACTTAATTTTTTCTCTTTTTCTTTATTTTTGTTTGACTCTTGTAAAAAACTCTTTTAAGAAAGAGTCGTTCTATTCTACTATGTTTCATTCTACTATAATAGAAAAGAAATAGAATAGAAAGAGCAATTATAGTAATTAAGAATAGAAATAGAAGTAATTAAGAATAGAAATTGAAAGAAATAGAATAGAAAGAGCGATTCTAGTAATTAAGAATTTCTACTAGAAGTGACGAGTAAAAATAAAGTTCTTTACATAAGAAAATTAGACTTTCTTACACGAAGCTATTCACAGCATATCGCACATTTTCCATTTATATTCTTTTCTTATTCTTAGAAATTTTTTTTGTTCTTTTTTTTGAAAGATCTCACGTGAAGCATCTCGCGTCATTTTTTTTTTGAAGTATGAAAGATTCGCAGGTTTTTTCTTTTTATTTACTTTTTTCTTTTATTATAGTCTATTCTCGTATTATTTTTCTCCCTCTCCATGGATTCTTTCAATGAAGAATTGTCTTCGATTTTTTTGATTTTGACTTGCTTGAAATTAAGTGGATGCAGTGAAAAAAGAAGTTGAATTAGATTACTATTTCAATCTACTAATCTATTCATTTCAATCTACTAATCTATTCTATGTAGATTCAAGATAATATAATAGAAAGAATCTAAAGTGTGGTAGAAAAAACTATATGTAGTTCTTTCTACCACACTTTAGGATTCCAACCAGATCCTTTCATTTAAGACTTGGATTTTTATTTTCTTTAATCCCTTTTTCATTTCTTCAATGATTAATTGGAATTCCAATTAATCATTTTGGCTGGCTGTTTTTACATAAATAATAAGTAAAAAGGCAGTAGGAACTAGAATGAACAATGCAGTAGCAATAAATGCGAGAATATTTACTTCCATAACCTCTTTATTTTATTTTTTTCACAATAACTCGGGATGTAATCCCATGGAGAGGAAAAGGGGGTATCCCTGTGGAGGACTTGCATTCTGATAATACTGAATCAATTCAATATTATGAATATAGGATCTATCAAATCAATTCATGGTTGATAGTGGAATAATATAACATAGGAAGATCCCTTATCCATACTAAGACCAAAATAGGTTTTTTGATTGGATTCGGAACCCCTCTATTTTTCATCCTTTTTGACTTTTGCTTTTCTATATATATATATGTAGAGCCAAGAATCTTTCTTATCCAATTTCCCTTCCTTTTTCTTATAGTTATACATAAAATTATGTATGTATGTATGTATTATATAACCGACTTTCTATGGGTTACATAGACATCCAAATAAGCAGTAGAAGTAGAAATGAGATGGAGAAAAGAGGATCTTAAATAAAAAAGATACAATATTTTAATTTAGGAAAAAGAGCGTTTGCTTGGTTTTTATTTTATTAGGTTACTGTCAATATCTGCTTTTGGGGTCTAAAGATGAGAGCAGATTCATAAAAAAAGGAGTCGACAAATGGACTGAGAATGAGGTAGATTCTTTCCAAGAATTCATTGAACATACACAAACAAGTTGGAACTACAAAATGGAAGTGGTGTGGTTTAACCCCTAAAAAGGAACTAATTATATTAAATTCATTCTCTAACAATAAACGAATACAATTTGTGTATGGATTGGATTCTGGTAAAATACCGGAACTCTATTCCTTAAGATAAGAGTCAAATAGGAAGTTAAGATGCGGGTGGTATCATCATACCATAAAAATAGAGTAATATCCTAAATTATACTAATCCACGTATGATATGTATGTCTTTCCTTATCAACCAGAAGTAGTTAATAAAAAAAGATTCCTATACAGCTCTCTTTTTATTGAGAGCTGCGAGAGATAAAAAAAGTAAAGTAAGGGTTCTCATAGATATTTGATCTTGCCTTCTGCCCCCCCTTTTTTTCCGGGAAATTCTTGATGAAAAAAAAAAGGAAAGATCAATTTTTCCATTCATTGAACCCTAGTTCGGGACTGACGGGGCTCGAACCCGCAGCTTCCGCCTTGACAGGGCGGTGCTCTAACCAATTGAACTACAATCCCTGCGGGGTGTATGGCATACCTATTTTTTATTTTTAAATAGAACCCTAAGAAGATTCGTCTGTCGTACTCTAAGAAATAGATGAATCATATACTACTACACCCACATAGGATATGTGGGTATAGTGAGAGTGGCATAACTAGTATGCCGCGATTTTTTATCCCTAAAAACAACTGATAATCCACCTTTCAATAAGAAAAACTGTTTTCTTTGTAAGAAAAGAATCAGAGAGATATGGCTTAGAAATAAATTTTCCCCTTTTTTCTCTTTATCCTTTATTTCTATGGATCAAATATTTTTTTTATGGAAGAAAAAAATGGATTTAGTTCATATTCACGAAGCCCTAGATTTTTGGGCCGAGCTGGATTTGAACCAGCGTAGACATATCGTCAACGAATTTACAGTCCGTCCCCATTAACCGCTCGGGCATCGACCCAGGAAGAATTTATTCTAGGGTTTTTGATAATCTATGATTAACCTCTTTTTATAATACTCCCTACCCCCAGGGGAAGTCGAATCCCCGCTGCCTCCTTGAAAGAGAGATGTCCTGAACCACTAGACGATAGGGGCATCACTAGACGATAGTGCTATATAGAACCACTCGTCATTATACTATAATGATAGTATGAGCAGTTTTTTGGAATTGTCAATATACTCGAATCGAAGAGTATAAATAGATCAAAGCAAAGAGTCTTTCCTACTTTTCTATTATGCTTTCGTAGGATTTTTTTTTAGTTCTTGGTTAGGTTAATTTACGGATCATCCCCTGCTTTTTAGAGCAATTCGTTTTACTTTTAAAGTAAAGGATATAGAATAAGAATAGATTAATAAAAGGGATTCTAGATTAGTTCAGTACGAATATTGAATTGATTGCTCTAACAGGAAAAAGAGTCCAATTTCATTTATTTTTTGCAATTTAAACTCTGTGCTTCGTACCAAAAATATGGGCATCTCATACTAAACGAAGTCATAAAATTCAATAAAAAACAGAGACATTTTCAAAAAAAAAAAAGAAAAAAAGTGAATGAATTTAGTAGAAAAGTACTCTATCGGATTCGAACCGATGACTTCGGTCTTTCCGTGGCATTACTCTACCACTAAGGGAAAAGCCCTTTATCGGATTTGAACCGATGACTTATGCCTTACCATGGCATTACTCTACCACTGAGTTAAAAGGGCTTTTTATTCAAAAATTAGCCACTTTCATTTACCATTATAGATCTACTGCATAATGTACAAAATATATGTATATATTAATGTACATAATATATGTATATATAAATATATATGTAGAGATTTTATTTTCTAGATTGAGATATAGAAGTTTATTGTTCAAAAAGGGCAAAGGGGCAACAAGAACTGCTGTTATGTTAAAAAAATGGTAGACTTTGTTTTTTTTATCTTTAGCCTATTCACTTTTCACGTGCTCAGAATGTTCTGCAGAATTAGGACTTTTTTCTTCTATTGACTGATCTTATGATGAGAACTTTCTCCATTTATGTTTTATTTCCCTTAATTCTAATTGGGGAGTATAAAGGAATTCGCCCTCTTCATATACTCATATGGCTGGGTAGTGTATTAATTTTCAGTGATATACTTCTTATCTGTTTTGGCGCGAGATTGAAACAATTTTTCACAGGCATTCCTTGGAAAAACCTTCGAGTTCAAAACTTTTCAATTTTGCAGTTTTGGACGGATTTGTTGCAGCAATTTTCAACGGGTACCTTTTGGAAATAGTACTTGAATATTATCTAAAAGGTGTATTTTGAACAAACTATATTGGAGTTTTATCAACAATTTTATTCTAAAAAGTGGGCAGTCGAATTTATACTGCAGAGTATAAAAATTATTCTACAGCCTGCCTAACAAAAAAGAAAAGGAAGAAAGGGATTGATGGGTACTGTCGCCTATATCTCTTAGTGTATATTGTAGGAATAATCAAACTATAGAATACGAAGAATACGATCCTAATCGAAATGCATACATTTGGTTCATAAGCTAGTGGCATGGTAAGAAGAGATTTCTTTTATAGACTAGAGAGAGGCCATCTAAATCCTAAATTAAAGGCCTGCGATTGAAGTACCAACTGCTCGCTTTTCTCCGTAGGTGGGATTAGCTTCCTCTTCGAATGGCTACCCTTGACAAAGGGTAGTGTTGGCATCATAATCTACATGTAGCGGGTATAGTTTAGTGGTAAAAGTGTGATTCGTTCTATTAATAACTGAATTTGAAATGATATACTTAAGGCATCCTTAAGTTTTTTTATATTCATATTCCGATGAAAACTTTAGTTCTTATAAAGGGTTTAATCCTTTTCCTCTCAATAGCATATTGAGGAAGAATATACATTCTCGCGATTAGTATCCAAAGACTAATTCAATTTGCATGCAAAATACAAATTTGATTATGAGTACAGAGGCGCGAAGCATAATTTTGCATTGGATTAAGTATTCCAATTGAATAAATATGAGTAAAGGATCTATGGATGAAGATACAAAAAAGTTTATTTCCAATCGTAACTAAATCTTCTTTTAGTTAAAAAAGAAATGGAAGCCTAATAGCTAAAAAACGATAGTTTTGGTTTACTAGAACCATCAGGATATTGTTTCAGCTCGGTGGAAACCCAACTCTTTTCCTCAGGATCTCTTGAATGAAATTAGGGAACGAAGTAAGTAGATTAGATAAATATTTAGGAAAATTTCTATCTCCTACTCTATAGGGATCATCTAGAAAGCGGAGAGCTTTGGTTCCATTCAGACAGAAAAGCTAACATAGATGTTAAGTGGTGAGAATAGCCATGAAGGAGCCGAATGAAATAAAAATTTCATGTTCGGTTTTGAATTAGAGACGTTAAAAATAATCAACCGACGTCGACTATAACCCCTAGCCTTCCAAGCTAACGATGCGGGTTCGATTCCCGCTACCCGCTCCATTCTGTATAAAAAGACTATTCTATTTGTCTAGACATGGTAGAGACTTGTCTTCAACCTTTTTCGTCCACCAGTTTTTGGCCCTACAGAGCGGAGTAGAGCAGTTTGGTAGCTCACGAGGCTCATAACCTTGAGGTCACGGGTTCGATTCCCGTCTCCGCACTTAGCAGTCCATATAAATAAATGGACTATTCTATTTGTATAGATATAGATATGGTAGATTGTATAGATATGGTAGAGAGCTATATCCAACCCTTTTTTTTATTCATCAGGCAGAAAAGAAAAAAGAAATACAAAGAA